TGAGTTATTTCAGCTACACGGTTTCCTTCCCTTGAATGAAGATTCAAAATAAAGAAATATTCAAATAAAAAATAATCAGAATATAGGAGTTCTTTCTATTTAGCGAGAACTCTCGTTTTTCACTAGGAATCCATGTTTGTTGGATAAGATTGGTTAAAGTTGGAAACTCCTAAGAAACTCGTTTCTATCTTTCTTTTCAAAAAAAAAAGGTGTTTTGAAAGGAAAGATAGAAAGACGATGAAGATAAGGATGGGAGAAGAAGAATCCAATTTCTGAAAGCAGGATTCTCATACATATTCGTGTAGAAATAGGAATAAGTACGCTTCGTTGAGTTCTACATTCGTTATTGATTATGAAATATTTCATATGAATATGATCTGAATATTCTTTCTAATAGATAGACTTATCATAAGATATCTTTCTAATTCTCATTTCTAATTCTAATAGAAATATGAAATCGAGGTACCCATTCTATGATAGATTTTCACTTTCCCTCTATTCTTTTTGTTCCTTTAGTGGGCCTAGTCTTTCCGGCAATCGCAATGGCTTCTTTATCTCTTTATGTCCAAAGAAAGAAGATTGTCTAAATACGATGGGACCAAATCTCATCAATTTCTTTCAACACTGGATCATCATACAGAGACTCTTTTTTTCATGGAATATGGTAGGATATATGCTATGTGGACTTTCCGAAAACAAATGTAAGAGTTGTTTTGTTATGTATACCGTTGTTATGTATATCGATGGATAATATACGCATTAATGCATGTATATGCAGTAATAGCATGTATATGCAGTTATAGCTTAATCAATGAAATGATGACGAAATCTTTTTTGAAAAATCTTTGAAATAGAAACTCAATGTATCTAACCAATTCTTCCTAATGGTTCCTGCCGGAATGCTGCTAGTTAATGAAAGTTACTTAGGGATCAAGCAATAAAAGTCGAGTCAAATCCATTTGGGTTATTCTATCAATTCCAATATCAATTCCAATCGAATGCAACTGGATCTAGTATAGTATGAACTGGCGATCAGAACATATATGGATAGAACTTATAACGGGGTCTCGAAAAACAAGTAATTTTTGCTGGGCCTGTATCCTTTTTTTAGGTTCACTAGGATTCTTAGTGGTTGGAACTTCCAGTTATCTTGGTAAAAATCTGATATCCGTATTTCCGTCTCAGCAAATTCTTTTTTTCCCCCAAGGGATCGTGATGTCTTTCTATGGAATCGCAGGTCTATTCATTAGTTCTTATTTGTGGTGCACAATTTCATGGAATGTAGGTAGTGGTTATGACCGATTTGATAGAAAAGAAGGGATAATGTCCCTTTTTCGTTGGGGATTTCCTGGAATAAATCGTCGCATCTTCCTTCGTATCTTTCTGAAAGATATCCAATCAATCAGAATGGAGGTGAGAGAGGGTCTTTTTCCTCGTCGTGTCCTTTATATGGAAATCAGGGGCCAAGGAGCCATTCCGTTGGCCCGTACTGATGAGAATTTGACTCCACGAGAAATTGAACAAAAAGCTGCCGAATTGGCCTATTTCTTGCGCGTACCCATTGAAGTATTTTGAAATGAACTTAAAGAAACTAAAGAATAAATATCAGCATGAGAGAAGGAACTTAATACATCTATCAGGAGAACGTATATGGAACAATATTAATAAAATCTAAAAATCTAATAGAATTAATCAAATCAAATATATGGAAAAAAAAAATAGATTAAGGAGATTTGTACACAAAAACTATTTTGTATATGCATACACATGTCGTCCAGCTTCACTCTTTATACTATCAAAAGGTCTAATAAGTGTAGTGTAGATTCATCAAATATCCTAACATGTCTTTTGTTTTCGTAAAACATAATTCGTCCTTTGAATTGATACCCTATCTCCGCGCTGCGGTTAGACAGTGAAATCTTTTGAATTCGAAATAGAAAGAAAAGAATTCAATGATCTGGTAGAGTTCGTCTTTCAATCCAAATTCTATTCTAAAGTTCAAAATGGGTTTTCGGAGTATTCATCGAAAGGAAGAAATGAAGGGGAAATCGGTTACAATTTGCCTAATTGCGATCTCTGGAATATGGAAAGAATATTGACTTCTTTTTTTTTCATTCGAAAAGGGCCTTTCTTGTATGTTCTATTCTAGATCCTAAAGACTCAATTCTTACACAAAAACAAAAATACGAAACCTTCTTCTTGTTTTCGATACCTTCTTCTTGTTATATAATTCGTGCTTCATAGAAATCTCAGATAGAATCGACGAATGAAAAAGGTTCATTAACAATTTACATCACGGATACAGAATGAAAAAAAAGAAAGCATTGGCTTCCCTCCCATATCTTGTGTCTATACTCTTTTTGCCCTGGTGGGTTTCTCTCTCATTTAAGAAATGTCTAGAAACTTGGGTTCTTCATTGGTGGAATACCAGGCAATCCGAAATCCTTTTGAATGATATTCAAGAGAAAAATGTTCTAGAAAAATTTATGGAATTAGAAGAACTATTCCTGTTGGACGAAATGATAAAGGAGTACTCGGAGACACATATGCAAAGGTTTCGTATAGGAATGCACAAGGAAACAAGACAATTGGTCCAAAGACAAAATGAATCTCATTTCCATATCATTTTGCATTTCTCTACAAACCTAATCTGTTTCGCTATTCTAAGTGGTTCTTTTTTTCTGGGTAATGAAGAACTTTTCATTCGAAATTCTTGGATTCAGGAATTTCTCTATAACTTAAGTGATACAATCAAAGCTTTTTCAATTCTTTTAGTTACTGATTTATGGATCGGGTTTCACTCAACCCATGGTTGGGAACTAATGATTGGTTCGATCTACAACGATTTTGGATTGGCTCAGAATGATCAGATTATATCTGGTCTTGTTTCCACTTTTCCAGTGATTCTAGATACAATTGTGAAATATTGGATCTTCCATTTTTTAAATCGTGTATCTCCTTCGCTTGTAGTAATTTATCATTCAATGAATGAATAAGAATGAATAATTCATTATTTGATATCAATCAAATCAGAATCTTTCTTCGTGTATAAAGAAATCATTTTTCATCTTACTGGTATTCTTTATACTTCTACCTTTTCAACGTCAAGGTATTCATACTATATTCCACCAGTACATCATTATTCTCAGTACAATCAATACAATGGCAAACTTGTGGATAGGGAATTCTACTGGTTACCTATCGAATTTATTGTAGAAATTCCGGGGATCAATGATTGGACCATGCAAAATAGAAAGACTTTTTCTTGGGTAAAAGAACAGATGACTCGATCCATTTTTGTATTGATCATGATATATGTAATAACTCGAGCATCTATTTCAAATGCATATCCCATTTTTGCGCAGCAGGGATATGAAAATCCACGAGAAGCAACTGGGCGAATTGTATGTGCCAATTGCCATTTAGCTAATAAGCCTGTGGATATTGAAGTTCCGCAAGCTGTACTTCCTGATACTGTATTTGAAGCAGTTGTTCGAATTCCTTATGATATGCAACTGAAACAAGTTCTTGCTAATGGTAAAAAAGGAGCTTTGAATGTAGGAGCTGTTCTTATTTTACCCGAGGGATTCGAATTAGCTCCCCCCGATCGTATTTCTCCCGAAATGAAAGAAAAGATGGGCAATCTTTCTTTTCAGTGTTATCGTCCTAATAAAAGAAATATTCTTGTGATAGGTCCTGTTTCCGGTCAGAAATATAGTGAAATCGTCTTTCCTATTCTTTCCCCCGACCCTGCTACGAAAAAAGACGTTTACTTCTTAAAATATCCCATATATGTAGGTGGGAACAGAGGAAGGGGTCAGATTTATCCTGATGGTAGCAAGAGTAACAATACAGTTTATAATGCTACATCTGCTGGTATAGTAAGCAGAATAGCACGTAAAGAAAAAGGGGGATATGAAATAACCATAGTTGATGCATCAGAAGGACGTCAAGTGGTTGATATTATACCTCCAGGACCAGAACTTCTTGTTTCAGAAGGTGAATCCATCAAGCTTGATCAACCATTAACAAGTAATCCAAATATAGGAGGTTTTGGTCAGGGAGACGCAGAAATAGTGCTTCAAGATCCATTACGAGTCCAAGGTCTTCTGTTCTTCTTGGCATCTGTGATTTTGGCACAAATCTTTTTGGTTCTGAAAAAGAAACAGTTTGAAAAGGTTCAGTTGTACGAAATGAATTTCTAGATCTAGAGATTCCTTAAAATAAAGTTGGTAAAAGTGCCAACTTCTTGTTGATCGATAGAATGATATAGGAATATGATTCAAAAAATTCTATAAGTCTTTTCTTTGTTTATTTTATTCTATTTTATTCTTTTTTTTTTCTATTTCTATATATTCTATGTAGTAATAATAACTCATATAAATTCATATTTAAATATAAAAAAATAGAATACAAGGTAAGGACGGGAAAAATGAAAGTCAAAAAGATTTCTAGAAAGTCATCTTAGTATTCCTAATCGTCTATTCGATTCGATACAAGATGACTTTTCTTATGTCATCTTGTAGAAAGAATCATGATTTTTTCTCCTGAAAGAGAATGATATAGTAATAGAATTTCAAAAAATTCTATAAGTCTTTTCTTTGTTTATTTTATTCTATTTTATTCTTTTTTTTTTCTATTTCTATATATAGAAATAATATAGAAATAGAGTTTTTTTCTTTTTATTATTTGCTTTAGTTTAGTAGAAAGAGTTGAGTATAAAAAGAAAAGGATTTGCAGGATGTTTCATAAGGATAAATCCATAGGTATTGGATTCTTCATAAAATCGATGGATTCCTCCTTTCTTGTTGCTTCATATTCAAAATATGAACATAATATTTCTTATTATGTTAGAAACGACAGAAACTATGAATCAGTCAATAGATTCAATTATTCAAAAACATCATAAGAAAAAAGGAATAGAATAAAGTGGCTTGAAACATCCGATAAAGGGATCCATTTTGTCATTTCCATTTCTAAAAATATAATATTTGGATTAT